CGTTCTTGTCCCTTTTAAAATTTCAAAAGAGAAAGTCAAAAAAAAGCAAAATATGTAAAACCTAACTAAAATTGGATATTCTTAATTATTATTATGAATCTTTTCAAAACACGGTACATATTCAAATCACGAAGTTAGAGTTGGTCAAATAATATAACCGATTTATCAGTCAAAAATAAATACTAACTTTTATTTAAGAACGTTTTTGATGAAGACCAAAAAAAGGGGAAAAGTTTCATTTTATTTTTATGCGGAATTACGAAAAATGTTTATATCTACTATAACCTATATAAAAAGACCCATATAATAAAGAATACATATTTCTATGCATAAAGAAACAATAAAGAATTCATTTTGATATGAATCAGAAAAAGAAGCACAAAACTTGAGACAATCAAATTAAAACCCGTTTTTTAGTTCATTTATCCGTAATCATTAATTGATTCTTTTTGAAGGTTTAATTCTCTTCCACTATCAAAATATAAAAAAATATATTTATGCTTGGAGGAAGTTCTATAGTATTATATTCATTATTAATTATTATATTAATAATATTAATTTTTAAATTAACATACGTTCCATGGAACGAAAAAAACAAAGTATGAAATTTAAAGAAGTAAAGAACAAAAATTTCTTTTTTTTTTTTCTATTTTTTTTTTCTAAAAGAAACCCATCCTTAGATAGACTAACTAATGTAATCTCCTTTCACTTTTTTTATTTTGATTTTAAAATCAAAATTAGGTATACTTCCCTTTCGAAGAAATAGCAAGCAATGAATCCTTAGCAAGACAGTAGGATCTAAAGATTCATCAATACTGAATCGAAAAGAAAAAAAACAATTATTTTTTAACTAAAAATGTCTTTCACATCCAATTATAGCAATGAGTGACCTCTCATTTTTTAAATGGCCGTTCCAAAAAAGCGCACTTCTATATCAAAAAAGCGTATTCGTAAAAATATTTGGAAAAGAAAGGGATACTGGGCAGCGTTGAAAGCTTTTTCATTATCGAAATCTCTTTCGACCGGGAATTCCAAAAGTTTTTTTTGTCCGACAAAAAAAAATAAACAATCAAAGGTTGAAAAAACCTAAATAAGTTTGATTCTAAGAAAAGTCTTGTTGTTTGTCTAATTTCAACTCTAAAATAGAAAAAAAATAAGGATTAGTCAGTCACTAATATTTTGAATTGATCAATATTTATCAATATTTAATTGAACTCATTTTTTCTTTTAGAATAGGTAGAAAACAAAGTTTGTTATCGACTGAATTCAAAAAAGGTTTTTTAAAGGTTTTTTGGTTAAAAATAGACTCAAAAAAAATGCAAAAGACAATGTTTCAACTTTCTTTTTAGTCTCTTTTATCCGTTCTGGGATGGGGATTTTCATTTCCCCATCGGTTCTTAGGACTTATCACTACCTATCAATCACCATCAAAAAATTCTTATTTAGAACGTTCAAAAAATGAAACGAGTTTCGATTCATCACTTTTTTCTTCACTAACCTCAAAAATATTGCCTTGAATTGACTCTTTCAATCTCGACGATTGAATAATAATAAGTTATTATTATTTCTAGCAAGGGCAAGGGAAGCCGCTATGGTGAAATCGGTAGACACGCTGCTCTTAGGAAGCAGTGCTAGAGCATCTCGGTTCGAGTCCGAGTGGCGGCATATACGAGTTCCTAGAACGAAAACACTTACTTATTTCAATTCTAAGAATAATATATTATATTATTATATAGATATATAATATTAATATAATAACTATTTTGTAGTAATGAAATAATGAGGGGGGGGCTTTTTTTTTTATATGATATTTTCGACTTTCGAGCATATATTAACTCATATATCCATTTCGGTTGTTTCCATTGTAATTACAATTCATTTAATAACCTTATTAGTTGATGAAATAAGAGAACTCTATTATTCGTCAGAAAAGGGTATGATAACTACTTTTTTCTGTATAACTGGATTATTAGTTACTCGTTGGATTTTTTGGGGACATTTACCATTAAGTAATCTATATGAATCATTACTCTTTCTTTCATGGAGTTTAACCATTATTCATATAATTCCTTATTTAAAAAAAAAGAAAACCCTTTTAAATCTAATAATCGCGCCAAGTGCACTTTTGATTCAGGGCTTTGCTACTTCCGGTTTTTTAACTGAAGTGCATCAATCTACAACATTAGTACCCGCTCTTCAATCTCAGTGGTTAGTGATGCATGTAAGTATGATGATATTCGCCTATGCAGCCCTTTTATGTGGATCATTATTAGGAGTAGCTTTTCTAGTCATTACATTTCGAAAAATAACAAAGATTCCCTTTAAAATGAAAAAGAATAATTTTTTAAATGAATCTTTTTTTTTTGATGAGATTCAATACATAAACGAAAGCGGCACTGTTTTACGAAACACTTTTTTTCTTTGTTGTAACAATTATTATAGGTCTCAGTTGATTCAACAATTAGATTATTGGGGCTATCGTATTATTAGTATCGGCTTTATCCTTTTAACTATAGGTATTCTTTCAGGAGCAGTCTGGGCTAACGAGGCATGGGGATCATATTGGAACTGGGACCCAAAGGAAACTTGGGCTTTTATTACTTGGGCAATATTCGCAATTTATTTACATACTAGAACACATAAAAAATGGAAAGGTCTAAATTCTGCAATTGTGGCCTTTATAGGCTTTCTTTTAATTTGGATATGTTATTTCGGAGTTAATTTATTAGGAATAGGACTGCATAGTTATGGTTTATTTCAATTAATATCTAATTGAATTGAGGACGCGGGTCTGATAAAAATAAACATAGGGCAGCATATAAGTCTATATAAAAAACATTGTGTAAACGAACCATTTGAATCACTCATTGCTTGATTCAAATGGTTCTGTAAAAAGCCCTACTTTCTGGTTACAATTTTTTTTTGTTTTACGTTAAAAAAAAAGTCGAAAAATACTTTTCCACTTCTACTTTTTTAGGATTCTTAAAAAATTAATAATTAGATAAAATAGCCTCAACCTTGTCAACGGATAATGAAAAAACGAAGTCTGGATAAATCCCGATACCTATTACGGGTAGAAGAATAGAAAGTGAAACAAATAACTCGCGCGGGCCAGAATCAAAAAAAGAGGAGTTTTGGGCATTAAATAACTTGTATCCATAGAACATCTGGCGTAACATAGACAATGAATAAATAGGAGTTAATATCACTCCAAGTGCCATCACAAAAGTAATTAGTATTTTTGGCAGTAAAAGATATTTTTGGCTAGTAATGATTCCAAAAAAAATTATCAATTCTGCAAAAAAACTACTCGTGCCCGGTAATGCAAGAGAAGCCATCGATGAGATACTGAACATTGTAAATGTTTTTGGAACAAAAAAAGACATTCCTCCCATTTTGTTAAGATAAAGAAGACGCATTCTATCATAAGTGGTACCTGCCAAGAAAAAAAGCGCAGCACCAACAAATCCATGAGATATTATTTGTAAAACGGCTCCGTTGAGTCCCGTATCGCTTAAACAGCTAATTCCTATAATTATAAAACCCATATGAGATACTGAGGAGTAGGCTATTCTTTTTTTTAAATTACGTTGACCGGGAGATGTTGAAGCTGCATAAATTATTTGTATTGTGCCTAGTATTATCAACCATGGAGAAAATAAAGAATGAGCATGGGGCAATAATTCCATATTGATCCGAACCAATCCATATGCTCCCATTTTTAATAAGATTCCGGCTAGAAGCATACAAGTACTGTAATGTGCCTCGCCATGAGTATCTGGTAACCAGGTATGTAAAGGGATAATCGGTAATTTTACAGCAAAAGCTATAAGAAATCCAATATAAAATATTATTTCCAGCACTAATGGATATGATTGATTGGCTGATGTTTCAAAATTTAATGTTGGTTCAGCGGAACCATATAAACTGATACCCAGAGTTCCTATTAATAAAAAAATGGAACCCCCTGCGGTGTATAAAATAAACTTTGTAGCTGAATACAAACGTTTCTTTCCCCCCCACATGAATAAAAGTAGATAAACGGGAATTAATTCTAACTCCCACATGATGAAAAAAAGTAAAAGATCTCGAGAAGAAAATAATCCTATTTGACCACTATACATTGCTAGCATCAAAAAATGGAATAATCGGGAATCTCGAGTAACTGGCCGAGCCGCTAAAGTAGCTAAAGTAGTGATAAATCCTGTCAGTAAAATGGGTCCTACAGAAAGTCCGTCTATTCCCAATCTCCAATAAAAATAAAAAAGATTTACCCATTTATAATTCTCCGAAAATTGAATTAATAAATCATCAGACTGGAAATAATAACAAAATGCGTAGGTCATTAAAAGCAGTTCTAAAATGCATATACATATAGCATACCATCTAATTACTTTATTCCCTCTCTGAGTTTGAGGTAGAAATAAAATTAAGGAACCTGTTGATATCGGAAAGACTACAAAGAATGTTAACCAAGGAAAAGAATTCATGGTAAAGACAAGATACGCTTGGACCAGAAAAACAAACCCGTGCTCAAAACCGAATATCCTTCTATTTTTTGTTTTGAGGACGGGTTCTGTCGATAAAAAAAAATGTATTCAAATTTAAATAGTGTTGTCGGAAACCTATCAATAAGCTAGGCCCATGCTTCTAGTTGTTTCATGCCATAAATAAACTCGAACACTCAAGAAATCCGTTGGGCAGGCCGATTCACATCTTTTACAGCCAACACAGTCCTCTGTTCGTGGAGCGGAAGCAATTTGCTTAGCTTTACATCCGTCCCAAGGTATCATTTCTAATACATCTGTGGGACAGGCTCGGACACATTGAGTACACCCTATACATGTATCATAAATCTTTACTGAATGTGACATTGGGTCTATAAACTTTTGTTTTGAACGTCATAAATTTTCGATCTAGTCGTTTTGTAACTCAATAATATTTTTAGACATAAGATGAATCAATAATTGACCAGAATTTTTTTAATAAATTCTGGATTGAGGTATGTACATGAAATAGGGCGAAGAGACTTTCATTTCTTAAATTTTAACAAACATGAATATATATATAGTATATAGAATTCATGAATATTTTCATTTATATGAATAATACTACTTATTCAATAAATTTGCTTGATTGATACGAGTTGATTTTCTGTTACGATAGATTGACGAAATGATAGCCAGTCCAACAGCCGCTTCAGCCGCTGCAATAGCTATAACAAAAATTGAGAAAATATTTCCTTTTAATTGACGACTATCAAAAAAATCAGAAAATGTTACGAAATTTATATTAACTGCATTCAGTAGAAGTTCAAGACACATAAGAGCTCTAACCATATTTCGGCTCGTGATCAATCCATAAATACCGATACAAAATAAAAAGGAACTCAAAACAAGTATATGTTCGAGTATCATTGACCAACTCCTTATCAATTTTTATTTCTTTCAATAAGACAATAAGAGTAAAAATAAAACTTTATATCAATATGAACAAAAATTCTACAGAATCCGTTGAGTCAAATATAACAAGTACATAAAAAACCATATATTAGTAATAAATTCAAATTGAATAAAAAGAAAAAGAACTTGAAAAGAAGTTCTATTTATAATCGAAATAGAGAAAAATTTATACATGAACAAAGAATTTTTAAATAGAATGAAACCAGGTGCGATAAGATAAAACAAAGTTTAATTCAGATTTATTTGGGTAGTTCTAAGGCTTTAATACTATTATTGACGAGCCACAGCAATTGCGCCTATTAATCCAACTAAAAGAATTATCGAAATTAGTTCAAATGGAAGAAAAAAATCTGTTGATAAATGAATTCCAATTTGTTGACTATTCGTTATCAAATCTTTCTCGATAATCTGGTTTGATCTTGTCGTCCAAATAACGCTGTACCAAGATGTATCTGGAATAGTAGCAATTAATAAAACAAAAATACTTGTACAAACCAGCGAAGTAACCCCGCCTCCAACGGTCCAAAGAGAAAAAGCTTTGGAATAGTCTGAACCATTTATGAACATCACAGCAAATATGATTAAAACATTTATTGCGCCTACGTAAATAAGGAGTTGTGCAGCAGCTACAAAATAGCTGTTTGATAAAACATAAAATAAAGATATACAAATAAGAACCAACCCTAACGAAAACGCGGAGTAAATTGGGTTGGTAAGTAATACGACCCCTAAAGCAAATGATATAAGACCCAATCCCAGAAAAACTAAAAGAAAATCATGTATTGGTCCAGTCAAATCCATTTTACGTATAAAGAAAAGAGAAATCCATCGAATTTTTTTTCATAACCTTATTGACTCGACCAGGAAAAAATTTTTCTGATATGTTCCTAATTGAATAAAATCCTATTGAATTCAATCCGAAATGGTATGAATTGATGTAGGTATAACTATGGGAAAAATACTATTCCTTACCCAAAAAGAAAGTGCGGTATTAGACAATAATATTGAAAAATCGATTTTGATTTTTATCTTTCGAAAAAAAAATTACGTAAAGATTAATCAATTTTAAATCAAAAATGGATAGGTTTTGAGTCAAAATAAAGTCGCAACTCTCATAATCAATCCAACCACCAAACCAATAGTTGGGATTACTAACGATTTTATTGACTAAACAAAACAAAAAAACCTCATTTCTCTAGTTTTAGTAATTATTTTTTCATTTTGAATTTTTTATTTTTTGAATTGAAGGGCCCAGCCCACTCCTGTTTAGTTGAGGGAAGGTTGAAATTGTTCGAATTGTATAATCGTCAATTACTGATGTTGGTAAACGACCCAAAGCAATTTGATTATAATTCAATTCATGACGATCATAAGTCGAAAGCTCATATTCTTCAGTCATTGATAAACAGTTTGTTGGACAATACTCAACGCAGTTACCACAAAATATACAGATTCCGAAATCAATACTGTAATTAAGCAATCGTTTCTTTCGAATATGAGTTTCGAATTGCCAATCAACAACGGGTAAATCTATAGGACATACACGAACACATACCTCACAAGCAATACATTTATCAAATTCAAAATGGATTCGACCGCGGAAACGTTCCGATGTAATTAATTTTTCATAAGGGTATTGAATAGTTACAGGTAAACGATTTGCGTGGGATAAGGTAACCATAAAACTTTGCCCAATGTACCTTACAGCTCGTATTGTTTGTTGACCATAATTTAATAACTCAGTCACCATAGGGAGCATATTAGAAATATTTCGGAATAATTTTATTTTTGTTTATTTCTCTTGTTTGAAACAAGTAGGGAATATAGACTATACCATTCCATTAAAGTTAGAGTGAAAAAAGTTGTGAAGAAGTTGTTAATAATAGATTTCCTAGAGAAATAGGTAAAAGAAATTTCCATCCAAGATTTAACAGTTGGTCCATTCTTAACCTAGGTAAAGTCCATCTTGTTGTGATGGAAATGAACAAAAACAAATAAGTTTTAGCCAATATAATAAAGATACCTGTTGTTATTTCAAAAACTCCACTCACTTTATTGAATTCAAAAAGCTCAGGAACAAAAATGTACGGAATAGAAATATTCCAACCGCCCAAGTAAAGAACTGTTACAAATAAGGAAGAAACTAATAGGTTTAGATAGGAAGCAACATAAAATAAACCAAATTTTATACCCGAATATTCAGTTTGATAACCGGCTACTAACTCTTCTTCCGCTTCTGGTAAATCAAAAGGCAATCTTTCACACTCTGCTAGGGAAGAAATTAGAAAAACAATAAATCCTATTGGTTGTCGCCACAAATTCCACCCCAAAAGACCATATTTCGACTGTGCCTCAACTATATCAACTGTACTTGAACTATTAGATAATTATAGTCGATAATAGCATAGTCGCTCTTATCGCTATTCCAGAACCATACATGAGATTTTAACCTCATATGGCTCCTCGAGGGTCATAAATAAATCTAAGGGCCGAAGCCTATTCTCTTTATTTTGATATATTTGTCATATGGATTCTTAGTTTGTAGAATAGATAGGATCCAAACGCCCTCAATTAGACCACTGAAATTCTGTCTGTTATTATTCTAATTTAAATTTGAATTTAAAGAAGGAGAAAGTACTTCTGAATTGATCTCATCCTTAATAATAATTTTTCTTTTTTTTTTCTAACTTTATATTACAATCAAATACTCCTTGTAGATTTGTATAAATCGAAATTTCAACCTATTATTTTTTAGATTACAAAAAAAAGAATTACTTTTTTAGTGTTAGGGATATTTTTTTCCTAGCCTTGTTTACTTTTCTAAGAAAAAAAGGGCTTAAACAAAAAAGTAAAAAGGTAAAAGTAAAGGGTTATTTCGTTTCTGATAGTCATTTTTCTAATTTGTGGATAGGAGCATACTCTGGATCGGAATTGTGGGAAGTACTACCTAATTATTTCTACCAATTTAAAGCCCCAATTAGTTTTCTTTTCATACTTTGTATTTTACTATTATTTTATTTTTGCAAAAATATCCTTTGGGATAATTTTGATACAATCTCCATTACTAATCCGTTGTCTATCTTGGTGTTCCTAACCATCCACGCGTTTTTGCTCAATCCCCCGTTATGGTAATACATATTTGGTAATACACGCCAAACTATAGTAAAAAAGCAATATGGTTGATTATTATGAACCCGCTTCAAGACAGGAGGACTAATCACCCAATCCTGGGGTAAAAGCTCTCTTCTGCTTTTCTTTTTGCCTCTTGTACTTAGGATAATGAGACTCAATATTTATATTTACTGCGAATTTGTAAGCTGTTTTCTTTCACTCATATAACTATCTGATTTCGCTCATAAACTTAAACGCTAACTAGAACTCGAAAAAATAAAATAAACAGCTCCATCCAAGTTATTTCGCTTATTATTTACCTTATTATTTACACAGTTTCTTATACTTATAAAGAAGTAGTAGATAAAAGTTTATGTTTCAACGACTCACACGTAGAGATATTGATAACACACATAGAGTTAATGGTATTTCATAACTAAGCGATTGAGCAGCAGCTCGTAGACCACCTAAAAAAGAATATTTATTATTGGATGCATATCCTGACATAAGAAGTCCGATGGGGGCAATACTTGAAATAGCAATCCATAAAAAAACACCAATCTTTAGATCAGCTAAAACAAGGTGATAGCCAAAAGGAATTACTGAATAGCTTAGTAGAATTGATATAACTGCTATGGATGGTCCAATACTGAATAAACTAGTATCTCCTCGAGATGGAAGAAGATTTTCTTTAAAAAGCAGTTTAACCCCATCGGCGAGAGCTTGAAGAATTCCTAAAGGACCGGCATATTCGGGTCCAATACGTTGTTGTACTCCTGCGGCTATTTCTCTTTCTAACCACACAATTACTAGTACGCCCATTGTTATTCCCAATACAAGAGTAAAAATCGGAAGCAGCATCCATATACTCTTCAAAATTTCGTTTAAAGATTCTAATCTGGAAAAAGAGTGTATATTTTGTATTTCTGTTGTATCAATTATCATTTCAACGATCAACTTCCCCCATAATGATATCTATGCTACCTAGTATTGTCATAATATCAGCCAATTTCATTCTTTTAACTAACTGAGGAAGAATTTGCAAATTGAGAAACCCTGGGGGGCGGATTTTCCATCTCCAAGGAAAACCACTCTGGTCTCCTATCAGAAAAACTCCCAATTCCCCTTTTGGGGCTTCCATTCTTACATAAAGTTCTTGTTTCGATAATTCAAAAGTAGGAGAGGCCTTTTTACTAATGAATCTATATTCAAAATCATTCCAGCCTATATCCCTTTCTCTATCAAAACACCGTATTTCTAAATTTTCATACGGACCTCCCGGAATTCCTTCCACGGCCTGTTGAATAATTTTTATGGATTCTCTCATTTCATTGATTCGTACTAAATAACGAGCTAATGAATCCCCTTCCTTTTGCCACGGGACTTCCCAATCAAGTTCGTCGTAACATTCATAATGATCCACTTTGCGAAGATCCCATTGCATTCCAGAAGCTCGTAGCATTGGCCCGGATAAACCCCAATTTATTGCTTCCTCTATACCAATAACACCTACTCCCTCAACTCGTTCTAAAAAAATAGGATTTCGCGTAATAAGTTTTTGATATTCAGCTGCCTTTGTTAAAAAATACTCGCAGAAATCCAAGCATTTATCTATCCATCCATGAGGTAGATCAGCCGCTACTCCTCCGATACGAAAAAAATTATGCATCATTCTCATACCAGTCGCAGTTTCGAATAGATCATATACCAATTCTCTTTCTCTGAAAATATAGAAGAAAGGGGTCTGTGCTCCAATATCCGCCATAAAGGGTCCAAGCCATAACAGATGAGAAGCTATACGACTCAACTCTAGCATAATTACTCTTATATGGCTAGCTCTTTTAGGTATTTGAATATTTCCCAGTTGTTCGGGTCCGTTTACAGTTATTGCTTCTGTGAACATTGTAGCTAAATAATCCCAACGTGTTACATAGGGTAGATATTGTATAATTGTTCGGTTTTCTGCAATTTTTTCCATCCCTCTGTGTAAATAACCTAATATGGGTTCACAGTTAATAACATTTTCGCCATCTAGAGTAACGATTAGTCGAAGAACACCGTGCATTGATGGGTGGTGCGGGCCCATATTGACTATCATGAGGTCTTGTTTTGTAGATGGTATATTCATAGGTTTTTCCTCGATTCATTCTTTCATAACTTATTGAAAACGAAAAGAAATTTATCAAAATTGAAGATTTATTACTAATAAAAAAAAAAAAGAACTCAAAATTAACTTTTCAACTTAACGCATTTTTGGTTTCCGAAGATCCAACTGACTAATTAATTGTTTATAACGTACTTCATTTGTCTTTGACAAATAAGCCAACAGTCGTTGGCGTTTTCCTATAATTTTCCGTAAGCCCCTCTGGGATAAAAAGTCTTTTCTATGCAATTCCAAATGTGAAGTAAGTCTTCGTATCTTATTGGTAAAACGGAATACTTGAAATTCAGTGGATCCCTCGTTTTTTTTTTTTTCTTCTTGGGAAATAACTGAGATGAATGAATTTTTAACCATAAAATTAAATCTTTTCCCCTACTTAAATTTTAAATTGAAATAGTATAATATTTTTATTATATTAATATTTATCTATTATATATTATAATAGATAAATATAATAGATAAATATTAAGTAGTTTTTAATTAGTTTTTAAATTTAAAGTATAATATATATAAATATTGATATAGTGAGTTATCAGTAATACTAATTGATCAGTAATAATAATACCAAAATTAGATTGAAAAAATCTGTTGTTAATTTAACAAAATATATCAGAATAGAATGAAAAACTAGACATGCGTGTATCTTTTTGTCTTTAGGCAGCAAATACGCTCTGGAATAGAGGAAAAACTTATTAGTAAAAGTTTTTTAATCGTGGATACAGATGTATTCTTACCATACTAAAACGACTCCCATTATTAGTATCAAACCAATAGCGATTCATACAAGCTAAATCTTCTAATCGAAAATTGGGCCAAAGAAAAAGTTTAAATTTAATTACTTTATTTTTATTTTTTAATTTTTTGTTATCTCGAGAAATCTTTTTGGTTTTATTCGAAATATTACTACGGTTTTTGATGTTATTTCCATTAAAAAATTCGTTATTTATCTTAATATCTTTTTTATTCTTGGAATTAAAGGAATTAAAAAATAGTAGAATTCTCAACTCTCGGCATTGCCGAGGAGATAAAGTCTTTTCAGAAATAAGCAAATCATAAAAATTTTTCTTTTTATTTCCTGTGGACTTATCCCAATTCTTTGTATCCGCATAGTTTCTTTCTTCTTCTTTTTTATTCATTTTTTGTTTATTCTTATGAACCAATGAAATTTTTAAGGTTTGATAGAGAAGAAAATGTCCTCCATTTTTGACAGCCAGGCGAACTGGTTCGATAAAAAATATTCCCTTGTTTAGAAATTCTGTAAGATTCAAATCGTTGTCAATTAGCAGAAAATTGATACCTATTTCTCCCCTTTGAATAGAGGATAGAGTCGCTCCATTTGGATTTATTGATTTAAGCAGGAAACAATAAACTTTCATAGTATTGACTAATTTTTTTTTTACAGAAGTATTCCATTTTAATTGAAAACATAAAGGTCTTTGTAGGAATAAAAAAAGCTCCGCTTCCATAGAACCTTTGTAGTTTTTTTTTTTCATGTCTGATTCTGCAAAATTGTCTTCAAGATATTTTTCTTGGTTTAAGCAAACTGATCCAAAATCTACTAGTTCTTCAGATTTTTCACTAAGATTGTCATTTCTAGTCAAATCGAAAAGAAGTAATTTGATTGGTATGGTCCAAGGTTTTTTCTTATATGCATTGTAAAGTATCAAATTTTTTGGGAAGAGCCAAAGTTCTAAATTGCATATGGAATCGCTTTGTAGTCTTTCATTCATTTCCATCCAGTCAAAAAGGTTTTTTTTTTTTTTTGTTCCAGTATCAATATCAATCCAAAATTCAATTTGGATTCTTTTTTTAAGAAAAAAATATAAAATACTCCAATCCAAATATTTTCTATCCCGATTTTGTTCTATCTCCAGAGTCTCGTCTTCTTCCAGACAGTTAGTGATAGAAACCCCTTCTGACCCACGAATAAATTTGCGTTTAGGTATCGTAAAATTATAGAAAATTCCTTGCTTAGTTTTTGTTTTTAATGACAATCTAGAAATAGATGAGTCCTTCGGATCTTCATAATTTATAGATTTATACGCTAAAAGATTATATCGAGAGTATTTTTTGATTTTTTTTTTTAGTGATAACTCCCCTTGAAAATTCTTTTGTTTTTCGTACTTCATTAATAAGTATTTTTCCTTTTCACAGGAATCCTTTTTATTTAAACCCTTATTTTCAGTCATACATCGTTGATTAACAAGATTTCTCGTTTTTTTTGATATTAATCTAGACCATCTTATCGGAGATAAATCATTTTGATAATGACCAGCCTTTAACAACCAGTTTTTCCATGGATTCGTTATAAAAGTAATGTTTTTTTTATGTCTTAATTCGGAATGAAAAATTCCTTGTACTTCAAAAAAATCCTTTATTTTTTTTTTTATAAAAAAAGCTTTTCCATCATCTCGAAGAGTGGGTCTTAACTTATATAAGTTAATAAGCAAGGTTTGTGATATTTTATAAAATATATATGCTTGTGACAAACAGGATAAGTCACCAAAAATCTGTCTTTTCATATTAGTAGCAGTCTCTTTTATATTCGAAATAAAGTTAATCCCTTTTTGATTTCTCTTCAATTTCATAATTTTATCTTTATTTTCTTCATTATCTTGGATGCCTTTATTAATAAGGTTTCTGACTGATTCAAGAAAAAGTTGTGAATTCATCCTGAGAATATTAATGATAGATAGAACAGTATATATGGCTTTTTTTTCAATACAAATTTTTTTTAAATACTGGAATTTATAGAAAAATTCATAATTTCTTCTTTTTATTCTAGATTCTAATCTTTTCAGATCATAACTTATTTTTTTAGAATTAATTTTTGTCTTTGAGATTAGAAAAACAGTTTTTTTTTTTTTTGTTTTTGTAATTTTTTTTATTTGAGTTATGATTGTACTTGTTCTATTGGTCAAATCTTGCATTCGTTTTTCGGGCAGTGAAGAATTTGTCCAACCCGTAGGTATAGGTATATGTCTAATTTGAGTAGAGGATTTATGAATTATCTGATTGTTGGTTATTAAATCTTTTTTAGTTTCATTCAATTCATATAGTCCGGTAAATACTAAAAAAATTCTCATTAGTTCTTTTAGTTTTGCTTTGAATTTTAAAAGGGAAAAGGACCTTTTTTTGATAACTTTTTTTTTCCTTTCTTTTGATTTTGTGACATTTGTAAAAAACTTTGTTCGTTGTTTTAAAGCCCTTATAACTAGAAACCACCTCTTTTTCAACATTTTTCTTTTTTTTTCGAGTTTCTTAAAAATGGGTTTAAAATCAAAGGAATAAAGTCCTTTTTCGTTTCGAGGAGAACCAAAAGGACTTTCTGTTGTATTGCCTAAAACCGTTAAGAAGCCGCCAAAATTCTTTTTTTGCCCTTTCTTTTCTTTCATTGGATCCTTTTGAGTGAATTGTAACTTAGATCTGTGCCAAGGTTTCAAACGAAAAGGAAATAGGATTTTTATTTGAATACCTTCCATTAACCAGTTTCTCGGAAATTCTTTTTCTGGTAATGGAATTCCATTAAAGGTGCATTTAATATGTATTTCTCTATTCAAATCTCTAAAATCCTCCGACCATTCTGGAGATTGAAATAAAAGTATACGAATAATATTTTTAGCTATTATCAATAAAGGTAAGATTATATATTTTCGAAGAATGGATTTGGTTACTAACAAACATCCTCTTGTTAGTTGCGAAAAGGTAACGCTATCCCAAACTTTCACTCTTTTGACCCGTGCTTCTTCCTCTCTTTTATCCTTCTTTTCTTTCTCTTTTTCCTCTCTTTTATCTTTCTTTTCTTTATCCTTCTCTTTTTTATCCCTTTCTTTTGTTGTTTCTTCAGGATAATCTGAAATAAAAAATTTTTTATTTTTACCTATTAATTTTCTAAACATTAGTTTCAACATATGCATCATATGAGATATTTCAAAAGAAAATAAAAGAGGTTTGTTTATTCTATCCAAAAAGAGAGCGGAATGCATATTTGCGTGAAAGATTTTCCAAGTAAATGTTTTACGTCGTTGCGGACGCATGGAGCCTTTTATTATGTCGCGGCGAAAGTCTGATTGGTCTAAATAATGTCTCAAAGCGATCTCTTTGTATACTGGATCAACTTTACCAATAATTTCTGCAAAAAGTATTACACGCTTAGCTCTTCTTGAACGAATTCCAGGATCCTCTACCACAAATTCTTCCTGTACTCTTTCAGCGTATTCCAATTCGTTAATTATTTTATATGACCATCGAGGTACTTTTTTACGG